GTAAGGTATACGAAGGAAAAGCCTATTTGACAATGAAAGTGACCAAAGATATTCATTTTTCAAAAAACTTTAGCTTGTACACAAATACAGCAGGCCTTTCCTAAATCCATGTGAATTCCTCTTCGTAGTTTTGCATTTCACCAGGCCCGTGAAATGAGTTGACTTCCAAAATTCAATAAGATTGGGGATATCAAAAGAAAGGGAGTCTCACTAATTCTTTTATTGTGGATATGAATATGTAATTCGCCTCCGAAGATTAATGACGAAAGGTTGGTTTGTTTATCTGCAATTGCAAAAATCAATATCTATTGGATCCATTGATATGCGTTTTTTCTTTCATCTGCTTAAACGATTGCCGTGAGTAAACTTATAGGAATAATTGGATTTCATTTAGTTACAAGCAAGAAATAATAATGAAGAAATGCAAATTATACAATTTTTTTTTGCATTTTTCATTTTTATAGGGCTATACGGACTCGAACCGTAGACCTTCTCGGTAAAACAGATCAAACTTATTATTATTAAAATGATCTGAACTGTTTCAAAGACCCAACATGCATTTTTTTTTTGCATTGGGCTCCTTCATTAACTGATCTAAATATCAGTTAGTCTGCCATTTTTTTTCTTGACAGAAAAAAAGATAAGGAAATGGCTCCATGTGCTCTGATTCATTATTTGGGAGCATTACCAAAGTGTTTCAAAGGTGGGATTATCTTGACGTAGGTCTGTCTCTGGCCTAGATCAACCTAAGTTAAATGAAGTCTCTATCGTTCTGCTTAAAAATCAAATATGAAACTTCATACACCTTAAAGTTCATATGACGAAAAGAGATTTTTTTGAGGTCCTTATACTCATTATGCCTAGCATTGAATAGACTGGGTATTCACCTTATCAAGATCTCAAATCAATGATGGGGTCTGTTTGGCACCTCCTAAATGGGTGTCCAAATTGGACCGAACCCTTTGTCAGGCTATGGTTCCCTCAAAGTTATGGAGTAAGACATCGATTTCTCAACAAGATCAATTTTTCTGATTGTATGATGAACTCCCTTGAAAAACATTGGCGCGCGTGTAAACGAGTTGCTCTACCAACTGAGCTATAGCCCTTAGTGCTTGTGATACATATTTTATCATGTAGGTAAATTCTTGTCAAGAGAAATATTCCATGATCCAACATCAAGAATCTTTGATCTCTTTGAGTGGTATTCCTTAGATTAGTATTGCTTATAAGTAATATGATATTTATAATCCATCGACAGGATGGGTTTCATTTGGTTCTCTTTGGGATGATAAATGACCTACTTAACTCAGTGGTTAGAGTACTGCTTTCATACGGCGGGAGTCATTGGTTCAAATCCAATAGTAGGTAAAACTTATTAGATACCAGAGTCAATGGTATCTAATAAGGTTTACAACCCACCTTTAGTGATATTTATTTTTTGATTTTGTATCTTTTCTATTTCATTTTTTAATTTGAATTTTTGCATCAGAATTGGATTCTGTTTGATTGTATTTGATTGTATTCACCCGACAGAATCTAAATAGGATTAGAAAGAGAACTTCTTTTTATTATTCGAACGTACCAACTAGTTATGAAATCGGATTGCTAGCCTCCACCCGTGTTCTAGCTCGTCGGAGAGCTAGATTTGCCTCAATTTTTTGTCTCCTTCCTTCAGCCTTTTTCACATTAGCTTCCGCTATTTCAAGAGTTTGCTGAGCTTCTTGTGGATTAATGTCACTACCCTTCTCCGCATCATTTACTAAAACAGTGATCTCATTATTTCCTATTCTAGCAAAACCACCCATCAGAGCCATCGTTAACCATTGGTCGTTAAGGCGTATTCGCAAAATCCCTATATCTACAGCTGTGGCAATAGGGGCGTGATTTGGTAATATGCCAATTTGACCACTATTAGTAGATAAAACAATTTCTTCCACTTCTGAATCCCAAACAATTCGATTAGGGGTCAGTACACTAAGATTTAAGGTCATTTCTTCAAATTGCTCTCCATTTCTAAGTTCATAGCCTTCGCGGTAGCTTCATCGATAGTACCTACCAAATAAAAGGCCTGTTCAGGAAGACCATCTAATTCTCCGGAAAGGATCAATTGAAATCCTCGAATTGTTTCTGCTAGACCAACATATTTCCCTGGAGAACCGGTAAATACTTCTGCTACGAAAAAGGGTTGTGATAAGAAACGCTCAATTTTTCGCGCTCTTGCTACGAGTAAACGATCCTCTTCGGATAATTCGTCCAATCCAAGGATAGCTATAATGTCCTGAAGTTCTTTGTAACGTTGTAAAGTTTGCTTAACTCTTTGGGCGGTTTCGTAATGTTCCTCACCAACGATCCGAGGTTGAAGCATGGTTGACGTTGAATCTAAAGGATCTACTGCTGGATAAATACCTTTGGCAGCCAATCCTCTTGATAGTACGGTAGTAGCATCTAAATGTGCAAATGTCGTAGCAGGAGCAGGGTCGGTCAAATCGTCTGCGGGTAC